TGGGATCTTTCACTTACCCTTTTTTCCACCAAGAACGTTTTCTGAAACTTTTTGACCCCCGAATTTGGAGTATCCTCCTTTCGGGTTCCCCAAGCAACCGATCTTTCACGAGCAAAGTTGTAGTACTGGTTAAGGGTGTAGTACTGATTCTAGTAGCGGTCCTTATATCTCGTATGTACCATCAAACTATGGTCGAAAGAAAAAATCTCTATTTGCGGGGGCTTCTTCCTCTACCTATGACTTCCATTGGACCCAGAAATGATACATTGTTTCGGTCTTCCCATAGGTTGGTTGTTTCGCTCCTGTATCTTCCAAAAGGGAAAAAGATCTCTGAGAGTTGTTTGATGGATCCGAAAGGGAGTCCTTGGGTTCTTCCAATAACTCAAAAGTCTATCATGCCTGAATCTAACTGGGGTTCGCGGTGGTGGAGGAACTGGATCGGAAAAAATAGGGATTCTAGTTGTAAGATATCGAACGAAACCCTAGCTGGAATTGAGATCTCATTCAAAGAGAAAGATATCCAATATCTGGAGTTTCTTTTTGTATCCTATACGACGGATGATCCGATCGCGATCGGCAGGGACCACGATTGGGAATGGTTTGATGGCCTTTCTCCGAGGAAGAAGCGAAACAGAATCAACTTGAATTCGGGACAGCGATTCGAAATCTTAGTGAAACACTGGATTTGTTATCTCATGCCTGCTTTTCGTGAAAAAAGACCAATGGAAGGGGAGGGTTTCTTCAAACAACAGGGATCAGATTTTTTGAGGAAGGTATCGAGAGAGAATTGGATTTGGTTAGACAATGTGGGGTTGGTAAACAAGGATCGGTTTTTTAGTAAGGTACGGAATGTATCGTCAAATATTCACTCTGATTCCACAAGATCTAGTTTCGTTCAAGTAACGGATTCTAGCCAATTGAAAGGATCTTCTGATCAATCCAGAGAGGCTTTCGATTCCATTAGTACTGAGGATTCGGAATCTCACACATTGATCAATCAAAGAGAGATTCAACAACTCAAAGAAAGATCGATTCTTTTGGATTGGGATCCTTCCTTTCTTCAAACGGAACGAACCGAGATAGAATCAGACCGATTCCCGAAAAGCCTTTCTGGAGATTCCTCAATGTCCCGGCTATTCGCGGAACGTGAGAAGCAGATGATTCGTCATCTGCTTCCGGAAGAAATCGAAGAATTTCTTGGGAATCCTACAAGATCAATTCGTTCTTTTTTCTCTGACAGATGGTCAGAACTTCATCTGGGTTCGAATCCTACTGAGAGGTCCGATCCTAAATTGTTGAAGAAACAACACGATGTTTCTTTTGTCCCTTCCAGGCGATCGGAAAAGAAAGAAATAGTGGATCTATTCAAGATAATTCCGTATTTACAAAAGACCATCTCAATTCATCCTATTTCATCAGATCCGGGATGTGATAGGGTTCCGAAGGATGAACCGGATCTGGACAGTTCCAATAAGATTTCATTCTTGACCCAAAATCCATTTTTTGATTTATTTCATCTATTCCATGACCGGAACAGGGTGGGGTACACGTTACACCACGATTTTGAATCAGAAGAGAAATTTTCAAAAATGGCAGATCTACTCATTCTATCAATCACCGAGCCGGATCTGGTGTATGATTATGATAGGGTATTTTTTCCCTTTTCTGAGGGATTCCACTCCGGGGATGAATCGAAAAAGAAATCTTTATTGGTTGTACCTCCTATTTTTTCTGAAGATCCAAAACCAAAAAGAGTGGTATTTGCTAGCAACAACAGAATGGAGGCAGTCAATCCATATAGATTGATCCGAAATCTGATTCAAATCCAATCTCGCACCTATGGGTACATAAGAAATGTATCAAATCGATTCTTTTTAATGTTAATGAATCGATCCGATCGCAACTTCGAATCTGGAATGAAAGGGGATCCAATAGAAAATAAGCCTCTGAATCATAGAACTCGAATGAAATATACGATCAACCAACATCTCTCGAATTTGAAAAAGAGTCAGAAGAAAGGGTCCGACCCTCTTAGTTCTCGAACCGAGAGATCCATGAATCGGGATCCTAATGCATATAGATACAAATGGACCCACAATTTCCAGGAACATTTGGAACATTTCATTTCTGAGGCGAAGAGGCGTTTTCAATTTCAAGTAGTGTTCAATCGATATCATCATCATCGAGATCGATTAGGTATTCATCGATCTCGATATCGATTCCGTATTCATCTGAATCGATTAGGTATTCATCGATCTCGATTCCGTATTCATCTGAATCGATTCCGTATTTCTCTGAATCGAGATCGATTCTGTATTCCTCTGAATCGATTCTGTATTCATCTGAATCGAGATCGATTCCGTATTGATCTGAATCGATTCCGTATTGATCTGAATCGATTCCGTATTGATCTGAATCGATTCCGTATTCATCTGACTCGATTCTGTAGTCATCTGAATCGATTACGTATGAATCCGACTCAATATTTGATTGATTGGGCCGAGTTTATGGCCAAACTGTCGAAGTCACATCCCGTTTTGACGAAGTCACCTCGTTTCCTTTTGTCGAAGGCATCTTTATTTTTGTCGAATTCACTTCCCTTTTGGTCGAAGTCACTTCTCTTCTTTTTGTCGAAGTCACTTCTCTTTTTGTCCTTTTTGTCGAAGTCACTTCCTTTTTTCTTTTTGAGTATCGGAAGTCCCTCCATTCCTGGGTCTGAGATCCCCATCTATATCTATGAATTGAAAGGGCCGAATGATCAACTCTGCAATCAGTTGTTAGAATCAATAGGTGTTCAAATCGTTCCTTTTAATAAACGGAAACCCTTCTTATTGGATGATCATGATCCTTCCAAAAAATCGAAATTCTCGATCAATGGAGGCACAATAGCACCATTTTGGTTCAATAAGACAAAATGGATGATTGACTCATTCCCTACTAGAAAGAATTGCAGGAACGATTTGGATAACACGGATTCCTATTTCTCAATGATATCCCACGCTCGAGACAATTGGCTGAATCCCGTGAAACCATTTCATCGAAGTTCATTGATATCTTCTTTTTCTAAAGCAAATCGACTTCGATTCTTGAATAATCCACATCACTTCTGGTTCTATTGTAACAAAAGATTCCCTTTTTATGTGGAAAAGGCCCTTCTCAAGAATTCGGATCTTACGTATGGACAATTCCTCAATATCTTGTTCATTCGCAACAAAAGATTTTCTTTGTGCGTCGGTAAAAAAAAACATGTTTTTTTGGAGCGAGATACGATTTCCCCAATCGAGTCACAGGTATCTAAGATATTCATACCTAAGGATTTGCCACAAAGTGGTGACGAAACGTATAACTTGTACAAATCTTTCCATTTTCCAATTCGATCCGATCCATTCGTTGGTAGAGCTATTTATTCGATCGCAGACATTTCAGGAACACCTCTAACAGAGGGACAAATAGTCCATTTTGAAAGAACGGATTGTCCACCTCTTTCAGATATGAATCTATCTGATTCCGAAGGGAAGCAGTATCTCAATTTCAATTCAAACATGGGTTTGATTCACACTTCATGTGCTGAGAAATCCAAAAAGAGGAAAAAACGGAGTCTTAGTCTTAGGTTTAAGAAACGGGAGATGGATAGAACCCTTCAACGAGAGCGTGCTTTTTTAAATCTCTCAAAATGGAATCTGTTCCAACCATATATACCGTGGTTCTTTACTTTGACAGGGTTCAAATATCTAAAATTCGCCCTTTTAGATCCTTTTTCAAACCTATTGCGCAGTCACATATCTATTTTTCAGGATATTCTGGAGACATCATGGTGGATTCTTCAGACAAAATTGTGGGCGATTCTTTCAAAATGGAATCTCAGTGAGATTTCGAGTCATTGTTTACAGACTCTTCTTCTGTCCGCAGAACTGATTCATCGAAATAATGAGTCACCCCTATGGCTGAGATCATCAAATGCTCGGGAGTTCCTCATCCTTTTCCTTCTTCTTGTTGCTGGATATCTCGTTGGTACACATCTTCTCTTTGTTTCCCGCGCCTCGAGTGAGTTACAGACAGATTTCAAAAAGATCAAATCTTTGATGATTCCATCATACATGATTGAGTTGCGAAAACTTCTGGATAGGTATCCTACATCTGAGCGGAATTCTTTCTGGTTAAAGAATCTCTTTCTAGTTGCTCTGGAACAATTAGTCTATTTTCTAGAAGCAATATGGGGTTCTGCTTTTAACATGCTATTGGGTGGCGGTCCCGCTTATGGGTTCAAATCCATAGGTTCTAAGAAGAAATTTTGGAATAGCAATCTCATCGGTATCATGGATTTCCTAAGGATCATACCAAATCCCATCAATCGAATCACTTTTTCGAGAAATACGAGACATCTAAGTCGTACAAGTAAAGAGATCTATTCATTGATAAGAAAAAACGTGAACGTTGAGTGGATTGATGATCAAATAGAATCCTGGGTCGCGAACAGTGATTTGATTGAGGATGAAGAAAGAGAATTCTTGGTTCAGTTGTCCACCTTAACGACAGAAAAAAGGATGGATCAAATGCTATTGAGTCTGACTCATAGTGATGGTTTATCAAAGAATGACTCTAGTTATCAAATGGTTGAACAACAGGGATCCATTTACTTACGATACGTAGTTGACATTCATCAAAAGGATCTAATGAATTATGAGTTCAATAGATCCTGTTTAGCAGAAAGACGGATATTCCTTGCTCATTTTCAGACAATCACTTATTCACAAACCTCGTGTGGGGCTACTCGTTTTCATTTCCCATCTCATGGAAAACCCTTTTCGCTCCGCTTAGCCCTATCCCCCTCTAGGGGTATTTTAGTGATAGGTTCGATAGGAACTGGACGATCCTATTTGGTCAAATCCCTCGCGACAAACTCCTATGTTCCTTTCATTACGGTAGTTCCGAACAAGTTCCTGGATGACATTCCTTATCAGATCGATCCTTATGATAGTGACGCTGACGAGCTTTATCATGATAATGATTATAGTGATAGTGATAGTGATGAGAGTTACGGTTACGCTATTGATATTGATGAGAGTGACGCTATTGATGTTGATGAGAGTGACGATAGCGATAGCGATGATGACCTTGATATAGATGATATAGAGCTGCTAAATGAGCTACCTCCGGATAGGGATAGACTACTACCAGAGCCATTTAGTGTCCCCCTTACATTCGAAATAGCAAAAGCAATGTCCCCTTGCATACTCTGGATTCCAAACATTCATGATCTGTCTGTGCGTGCGTCGAATGACTTATCCCTCGGTCTATTAGTGAACTCTCTCTCCAGGGATTGTGAAAGATGCTCCACTAGCAATATCCTTGTTATTGCTTCGACGCATATTCCCAAAAAAGTAGATCCCGCTCTAATAGCTCCGAATAAATTAAATACCTGCCTTAAGCTACGAAGGCTTCTTATTCCACAACAACGAAAGCACTTTTTCACTCTTTCATATACTAGGGGATTTCACTTGGAAAAGAAACTGTCCCATCCTAATGGATTCGGGTCCATAACCATGGGTTCCAGTATACGAGATCTTGTAGCACTTACCAATGAGGCCCTATCCATTAGTATTGCACAGAAGAAATCCATTATAGACACTCATACAATTCGATCCGCTCTTCATAGACAAACTTGGAATTTGCGAGCCAAGGTAAGACCGGTTCAGGATCATGGGATCCTTTTCTATCAGATAGGAAGGGCTATTGCACAAAATGTACTTCTAAGTAATGGCCCCATAGATCCTATATCTATCTATCTGAAGAAGAGATTCCCTAAGGAAGGGGGTTCTTATTTGTACAACTGGTACTTCGAGCTTGCAACGAGCATGAAGAGATTAACGATACTTCTTTATCTTTTGAGTTGTTCTGCCGGATCGGTCGCTCATGATCTTTGGTCTCTACCCGGACCCGATGAAAAAAATGGGATCACTTCTTATTTGGTTGAGACTGATTCTGCTCTAGTTCGTGGCCTATTAGAAGTATTCGAAGGAGAAGGCACTCTGGTGGGATCCTCTCGGACAGAAAAAGATGGCAGTCAGTTTGATAATGATCGAGTGACATTGCTTCTTCGGTCCGAACGAAGGAATCCCTTAGATATGATGCAAAATGGATTTTGTTCTAGCGTTGATCCGAAATTTCTCTATGAAAAAGACGAATCGGAGTTTGAATTGGAAGAAGGGGTTGCATTTGGAGAAGGAGACCTCGACCTGCAACAGATAGAGGAGGATTTCTTCAATGACATAGTTTGGGCTCCGAGAATATGGTACCCCGATCTATTTGGTTGGATCGAAAGTCCCAATGAATTGGGATTTCCCTATTGGGCCAGGTCATTTTGGGGCACGCGGATCATTTCTGATCAAGAGAATGATAATGATTCGGAAGAGAATGATTCGGAGTTCTTGCAGAGTGGAACCATGCAGTACCAGACACGAGATCGATTTTCCAAAGAACAAGTCTTTTTTCAATTTCAAATAAGCCAATTTCTTTGGGACCCTGGGAATCCATTCTTTTTCGATGGGCCTGTGTTTTCACGTCGAGAATTCTTTGCAGATCAAGAGATGTCAAAGGGGCTTCTTACTTCCCTAACAAGTCCTCTTACATCGCTGTCTAAAAGCTGGTTCATCAAGAATACGCAAGAAAATAACTTCGAATTGTTGATTCATCGCCAGAGATGTCAGAGAACCAATAGTTCATTATCTAATGGGTCTTTCCGTTCTAATACTCTATCCGAGAGTTATCAGTATTTATCCAATCTGTTCCTATCTAACGGAACGCTAGTGGATCAAATGACAAAGACATTGTTGAGAAATAGATGGCTTTTCCCGGATGAGATGAACCATTTGATTCATTTAACAGGAGAAAGATTTCCCATTCCTTAGCCGGAAAGATATGTGGCCATGAAAGGGGGATTAAGTGGAACAGAATTGACCGGTTGGTAGAGTCGTGGAAATACTTGTTTCTTCCATATTTTTGGCCTTAGCTACATGGAACTGCTACTGCGGAAACATGGAAGAATTGAAATCTTAGATCAAAACCCGATGTCTGTATGGATGGTATGAACTGCCTAAACAAGAATTCTGGAACGGCAAACAACCAGAGCCTATATACTCAGACTCACTACATCAAAAAATTTCCATTAATGAAACATGGAAATCCGTTGGAAAATCAAAAATATGCATGTCCGATGAAAGGGTTGTTGCTATCTGCTCCAATAACGAATCATTGGTTTCACTGAATAACTCAAAAATTCACGGAATAACTAAAGAAAATAGATAGACCTTTCTCTTCGTCTCCGGTCGATGGATCTTATCAATTGGAAGATCTCCTATATGGCTAAGAAACATTCTAGTTGACCGAGCCTAATTCGAATTGTTTTGTTCCGAAGGAAAGATATTCACGGGGCCGGTTCGTCCGATTCAGATATTCACGACCAAGAGGTACTGGATTCTCTTTCGGATAGGCCCCAAAAGG